AAACAAAATGAATTGCTTTCTAGATGATCCTTCTAGAAGAAGGTGATTCTAACAATCTTTCTAGTTACTTCGTTCTCTATTTCTATTTGAGAGGATCCTAAGGAAAAGGATTTTGTTTCCACCGAGCTAAAACAATATGGCGATGTCTCTAGTAAACCAAAGACATCGTTGAATAGCTATTTTGCTTCAATTTCTTTCTTTAGACATCAAAAAAAAAAAATGGAAGATTTAGTTACGATTGGAAATTGGCTTTTTATCTTCAGCCATGGATCCTTTACTCATACTTATTCAATTGGAAGTCTTGATCCAATTCAAAAATTATGTTTCGCAATTTCATAATCCAACTTTTCAATTTATAAGTGACTCATGGATACAAATCACGAGAATGTGTATTTTTTTCTCGACTTTATCATTGAGAGGTAAAGGATTAAATCCTTTTAAGAAATAAAGTTTTTGATCGGAATATGAATAAAACCGAAAGACCCTTTAACTATTAAAGGACTAATAGAACGAATCACACTTTTACCACTAAACTATACCCGCTACAATATGATTATTGTATACAAATGGAGCTTTTGTCGAACAAGATAATTGAGCATGATCAAGATAGGATCATCAAAGAATCATCAAACTTGGAGTGTTGAACTTTTTCGTGGGGTAGATCAAAATTTAATGAGATTCGGAAAAGAGGCTTCATTTAATTGAAATTAAATAACTAAAGTTTTCTTTTTTGCTGAAAGAAGATAGATAGGGATCGAAAAAAACACTACAATCATAACAGAAAAATGCATTGTCCAGAATCTATAGTTTCTTTTTTAGTTCGGAAAATGAAATAAAATATAACAAGAAAAAAAATGGAAACAGTTTTTATTCTTTTTGTTGTTGCTTGAATATAAAATATTCAATTGAATATAATAATATAATAAAAAAAACAAATATTTGTGTTTTCAAATCAGATATCAGATAAATCATTATTTATCTATAATTCGTTAGAACAAAAAAAAAGGCCCGGCTAGGTACTGACCAGGCCAGGCCATCAGAATAACAAGGGCCTTTCGAACAAAATCAACACAAGGAGGTCTTCCTTATTTTTCTTTAGTTCGATTAGTGGTGGGCTCGAGCCCTCTTTTAGTTTTTAGTTTAGAATAGAGAAAAAAGAGAGAGAAAGACTCCTTACATTATGTGTAATGTAGTAATTATCTTTTGCAATTGGGAGAGATGGCTGAGTGGACTAAAGCGTCGGATTGCTAATCCGTTGTACGAGTTATTTGTACCGAGGGTTCGAATCCCTCTCTTTCCGTTTCCGTTAATGACTTGCTTTATTTTATTTTTCAATTTTGAAAATCTTAGTTAAGCGTGTGGAATAGATAAAATCCTAAGAAAATTTGAAAATTTCCCAAGGAAAACCCTTTGGATTTTATTCTTCACGTCCAGGATTACGCCCCGGATCATTAGATAGGAATCCAAAGATAAAGAGAGAAACAAAAAATATCACTACGGTATAAACGAAGAGTTTCAGAGTAAGCATTACACAATCTCCAAGATGATTTTTTGGAAAAAAAAAAGAGAATAGATCTTCCATTTTTCTATCACATATCCTATTTTGACACCACGAAATCAGGTTTTTTTTCATGAATTGTCACAAATTCATTTGTTTTTCATTATCAAAAAGTTCTTTCATATCCAAATTCGATATTGTGGGAGACCCTAATGGGGTTAGGGTCTTTCACTGGAAAGGGGGTCAAAAATGAGGAAATGGGGGTAAGCCGGATTTATGGCGACTATCCAAGAATTTCAGTGTGCTAATCTAGGATTCATACTCTAAAACTTATCTGATTTTCTCAATTGTTAGAATTTTTCTTGAAGAAATCATGCATTTTCTAAGATATTATTATTTAGGATCTCATCGAAAACTTACAGCAGCTTGCCAAACAAAAGCTAAGAGAAAAAAAAGCACAGGTATGACTGGCATAACATCTACGATTGGATTCAAAAAAGCATACGCTTCAGGCAATTTGCCGAAGAAAAAACTACTCGAATAAAGGGCAGAATTAATACAGATCAAACTAACGATATTAAGCATAACAGACATTTTGTTCTTGGAGATAATTGCATTTTGATTGAGTTTTTGATATAAGGAACAAGGAAGAAAGTAAGTAAGGTAGACAAAAAATCCTTCTTTTTCTTTGAACCCACCCAATCAAAAATCCTCCAATTCTCAAAGGAGAATAGAAGAAATCATACTTTCATACAATATCTTAATTGAATTCTATGTAATGATCAATAAATTAAGTTGAATTCTATATCTATATGTATCAAAATCCTAGTACCAATCTATTCTATAGATATATAGATATTTGGAGATATTTGGACTGGAGTTGACAAACAACCAATACCAATATTATTGTTTCTTAGTGTAGATTAGAAATTGAAATGGGGCGTGGCCAAGTGGTAAGGCAACGGGTTTTGGTCCCGCCATTCGGAGGTTCGAATCCTTCCGTCCCAGTACATATCCATTTTTTTATGCTCCATTATGACTATAGAAAGAAGTAGGTCAGTGGATAGCAGTAAATCCGTATTCATTTTAATATCTGTGTCTGTTCGAATCTCATTAACAAATGATCAAGTTACATATCATATAGAAATATGTTATGGAGCCGATATATTTTCTTTGAATCTCATTTTATTTAGGTATTTCGTGTTTGGCTCTAAGTAAAAATTGGAAATCTACAGAACAATTGAGGCAGGGGTGATTTCCCCTATCACCCTTTTATTCACTTTATGATAAGAGTCGATTATTGTGAAATATTACTTAATCCCATGTTAAACAAAATCTATAAATATATATCATCTAAAATATATAAAATGAGGAAATGTTTCGCTTATATGGTATGTATCGTTCTATTTCAATGACAATAATTTTTCGGTTTTTGTGAAAAAGATTTTTGATACCTTCAATTATTTAAATTCTATATTATAGAATATCTATAACAGTGACAACTCTTCAGTCTATCTGATAGATACGAAAAACCCTCCTTATTTTTTTGATTTTCGTAATCAGACGAAAAGAATAAAGATTCAAATCTTAATTTAGATCATTTTTTTATCCATCTCATGAAAAAAAATTGGATTTTGTTTTTCTTTTCTTTTATCTATTTAAAATGAAATCAGTGATGAGTCAATTCAAAAAGAAAGACTTATCTTCCTATGAAGATCAAACGTCATGCTTATTGTCCAATTTTCTTCAAATTAAATAATGATGTCTAAATAGGAAACTTTTTCAATTTCAATTAGAACTATTTTTATTAAATATTTTTAATGATTGCTTGTAAGTGGAATCTTTATTTGGTACTTAAAAAGTAGGAAATCGTTTAATCTATCCTGTTGAGTCACTTGAAGATGCAGATTCAAAAAGTTATTTGTTTATATATTTTGATTTCTTGCTATTATCTATATATTATTTATGTATGTGAAAGATGCTGTCTTGCTAAGACTTTTTCAGAAAAATCGTTTCATATTATCATATATAGAAGAAAAAGCCTAGATTACGATGTCTATGTACAACTGAACCAATGACTATTCATGATTCCATAATTGAATCAATTCCATACCGGTTCCAAATTAGAGGAATATTATGGTAAAACTTCGTTTGAAACGATGTGGTAGAAAGCAACGTGCGACTTGAAGGACATGATCCGTTGTGGATTTTTCCATCCACCATTTTCGATTTATCTAAGGATGAGAGTGCTCTTGGCTCGACATTGTTTGTTCTGTTACACTCGATTTTTTGTTGGGTTGTAAATAGTCCACGATGAAGCTCGAGTAGAAAGGATTAATTCATTTCTCGGGGGCAAGGATCTAGGGTTAATGCCAATTAATCGGAACAACTTCGTAAACGTATCTTCCATATATAGAAATCGAAAGGATCCAATTCGAGCAAGTTTCCAATTCAAAAGCAAGACTTGTTAGAATTTAGCAAACTTTTTCGATTCAAAGTGTATCACACGTGAATCAACTGTCCGTAGGATTCTTTGATAGAAAGAAATCAAAAAAGGGGTATGTTGCTGCCACTTTGAAAGGATTAAGAAGCACCGAAGTAATGTTTAAACCCAATGATTTAAAATAAGGATAAAGGATCTAAGAACAAGGAAAGACCTTTTTAATTGTCTCCATAGTCTCACTAATTGGATCAGACTAAAGAATCCAAATAGAATTTGAAACGAGACAAAAGACAAACAAAACAAAAGGGGTTAAAGACCACTCAATAAATGAAAGTGACTAAAGATTTCTCCTTTGAGCTATTTGAGAGTTATGCAACTTGAGTTATGAGTACGAATGGTTTCTTTTTCATTTTCAGGAAGGAAAAAAGACTGAAATTAGAGTCTAATTGATTTTCTAGGCCCATTTGTCATTTAATTTATTAGAATTGCATACATAGACAAAACTTCAAAACAAATCATTTTTCTCGAGCCGTACGAGGAGAAAACTTCCTATACGGTTCTAGGGGGGGTGTTGGTCATCTACATCTATCCCAATGAGCCGTCTATCGAATCGTTGCAATTGATGTTCGATCCCGAAGAGAAGGAAAAGATCTTAGAAAAGTGGGGTTTTATGATCCAATGAAGAATCAAACTTATTTAAACGTTCCTCTTATTCTATATTTCCTTGAAAAAGGTGCTCAACCCACAGGAACTGTTCAGAATCTTTTAAAGAAAGCGGAAGTTTTTAAGTAACTTCCGTCTAATCAAACGAAATTCAATTAAAGAAAGACTAAGGGGGGGGTAGCAACTTGTATATAACTTTGTATAATTTTGCTCGACTTGTTTTTTGATTCCCCCCCCCTACTGTTGTAATTGTTTCCGTTGAATCCGATATCTAGAACGACAAAACCTTAGTTTATTGATTTTCTAAATAGCAAATTAGGACATTTTCTTCAATTGTGTGGTTTTCATTGGAACTCGACTAACCAACAAGGAATCCACTTTGCTTATTCCACTTAG